CATTCACGACGCATCATCCTCATTTTATTTTAATATAGGGTTTGTTTCTATGTCAATTAAAAAAACTAAAAAGTAGTACAAAGTATTATCCAGGCCCTGGTAGAATTTCTTGGATCTTCAAAACTCAAAAGGAAAACTTTGTAAGTTTCAGTACAGTACAAATAATGATATTGTATTGTTAATTATTAAAATTTAACACCTTGTTCAAAGATGTTCATTTACATTTGTACGCGTATCATTCACAAGGCTTGTGATGTGATAAGAAAAAAATTTCCGCTCAGATTAATTTGTAAAAGAGTATAGTAAGAATTAATGATAAATATAACCCATTTTGAATCGCTAACAAAATGAGAAAGAAAAAAAAATAATTAGGGCGTCAACCAGGTATTTTTGGGGATAGAGGGACTTGAACCCTCACGATTTCAAAAGTCGACGGATTTTCCTCTTACTAGAAATTTCATTGTTGTCGATATTGACATGTAGAATGGGACTCTATCTTTATTCTTATATGATCCGATTAATCCATTTTTAAAAAGATCTATCAGACTATGATGAAGTGAATGATTTGATCAATGAAGAATATTCGATTCTTTTTTCGATTTTTATTTGGAACCTATTCACAAATATTTTTCATAGAAATATAAAAAATTTACAGAACAGGTTCGGATCGTCATTAATTATTTTGAATCATTTGGAGATAGTATTTCAGTAAGTATACATATGTATATATGTTTATCTTTCATCCTGTCTGAAGTTTTGATGGAAAGATGCCTTTACAAATACAATCCAACCAACTCCATTTGTTAGAACAGCTTCCATTGAGTCTCTGCACCTATCCTTTATTTATTCTGGATTTCTGAAACCCGTGTTTGTTTTCAGAAAACGGGATTTGGCTCAGGATTGCCCTCTGTTAATTCCAGGGTTTCTCTGAATTTGAAAGTTATCACTTGGTAGGTTTCCATACCAAGGCTCAATCTAATTAAGTCCGTAGCGTCTACCAATTTCGCCATATCCCCTTTTGGTTTGTGCTGTGATTAGGATCACATCATTATGTTGTTTAACCTTTTTCATTTATTTAGATTTAAATTATGCCGGAACCGTTGAATTCATTAGAGATTCTTATATTGAAAAGTGTTTTCTCCTATTTGATTTCGTATTGATCGTTTTTCATCTTGTAGACCCATACTTGTTCTTGGTCCAATACGAAATGATTCGATCGTTTCTATATCAGAAATTAAATATCGATATATACCACGTATATATCTATTATAATATATATCTACTATCTATATAGATGCCCCTGTTTCTATCATTGTTAATGTACAATTTTGAATAGTTGAACGGTCGGTTCTATTTTTTTTTTATTCGTCTTATCTTTCGTCTTTTCAAATGAAACCGGAGGAATGTTTCATTGTGATCTGGGTTACACTTTTCTTTTCTCTTCTTATCATTTTCTTAAGCCATACCCTTTATAACATAAAAAAAAAAAAAAACGAAAAGGGGCAATTTAAGTTAGATTATTTTTATTAATATTAATTGAAAATTTAATGAAATAGGAAATTCTTTCGAATTAGATAAATTCTATATATTTTATTATACGATTCGAATATAAAATAAATTATAGAATAAAATTATAACTTAATTACTAGATTATATTACTAACTTAAGTACCCAATTAAATTTCAAATTATAAATATAAATAAATATAAAATTATGTACTAAAATATTTAATTTCTAATTTATATAGTAATTATAGCCAAAAACAAAATTAAAAGACTAGTAAATCAAATACTATATTATAGATTCTAGTAAAAAAATCTTACCATACAAATTAAACGAATTAAGATATTTTTTATTCATAAACATATATTTGAGAAATAGATCGAAATTAATAGATACAAATAAAATATTTTTGGAAATTATATTTTCCACTCTTATTCTTTATATATATATGTTTCTACCTCATATTTATTATAAAATAGCTAAGAATAAGCAGTTAAGATTTCAGTAGCAGCAATTTGTTTATTAAATTAGTATACGTGTAGAATTTATGTTATACGAGCCCGCTTAGCTCAGAGGTTAGAGCATCGCATTTGTAATGCGATGGTCATCGGTTCGATTCCGATAGCCGGCCTTTCGCCATTTGTTTGATTTTTTTTTTTAATACAATTAAATTCTATATATTGTATATATATACAATATATAGAATTGAAGGGCCGGATATTGATATAATTCCTCTAATTATTCTTTGTAATAATTAAGTAAATTTCGATTCATTTATCTTATCACATTTTAATTTCTTTTTAATTTTGGTTTATTAAATTTAATAAAAAAAAAAGGGAGGGTCCTTATGTCGCGTTACAGAGGACCCCGTTTAAAAAAAAAAAATACGCCATCTGGGGGCTTTACAGGGACTAACTAATAAAAAGCCTAGAGCCGGAAGCAATCTTAGAAACCAATCGCGCCCGGCAAAAAAGCACAATATCGTATTCGTTTAGAAGAAAAACAAAAATTGCGCTTTCATTAGGGTCTTACCGAACAACAATTACTTAAATAAGTTCTTATCGACGAAAAGCCAAAGGGTCAACAGGTCGGGTTTTACTACAATTACTTGAAATGCGTTTGGATAACATCCTTTTTCGATTGGGTATGGCTTCGACGATTCCTCAAGCCCGCCAATTAGTTAACCATACCTATTTACTAGAATATGGTATAATATGTAACTTCTTTCGAGTCTAAGCTCTTATTCTTATGTATGTGTAAACATGATATATGGACCTTGATCAGGTCCATGCCTACAGGCCTAAAATAAAAATAAATAAAAAATATTTAAGAATTTGTACGAAAATCTCGGGTTAAGATTGATCTAAACCAGTCCATATATATATAATTCAACATGCCAACTATTAAACAACTGATTAGAAACACAAGACAGCCAATCAGAAATGTCACGAAATCCCCCGCTCTTGGAGGATGTCCTCAGCGACGAGGAACATGTACTAGGGTGTATGTGCGACTCGTTCGGATCATGGACAAGGACAAAAAAAAGAAAGAAAACAATTGATCCAGTATCAATGATCATTACCGGTGAGTAGGATAAAATAGACTGGAAGAACTCCATTAAATATCTAAAATTAAACAAAAAGATATATCTTTCCATTGGGGTATCAAATGTATGGTTTCCGTTGGTGCAAATCCAATCACCTCAATTATCAATTTAAGATGAGAAAGAATTATCCATTGATACTAAATGATATCAATTAAGCAGGGGAAATCCTATTTTAAAAAGTCCAAAATTTAGGCCTTATTCTTGTAAGAACGGATTACCAGGGTCAGCTACTCAGCTAATCTTCATAATTAAATACTGTTACTGTATAAGTAGATCTCGTTGTGAAAGACCTAGTACTAGATAATTATGGGTAGAGCCAAAGAGTGTGAACTGTACAAGTTAACAATAACATTGATTAAATGAAGGAGGGGCTCCGGTGTATAGAGAGGATCTCACCGTTTAAGAAGTAACCGTAGAAACGATGGAACCCACTATAATCCATTTATTACTTTTTTATTTTTATTTATTTAATATCTGTTTTTGGTACTTAGTATCAATACAATTTTTATTTTTATTTCGAAGTGAAATGCCTATAAAAAATATAGTGGTCGGGAAAGTTGGAGTAGCAAAAGCCATTGGAATTTTTATTTTATACATTGGAAAAATCCGTTTTGTTATTAATAAACTAGGACACGGGGAGGGAATAACTGAAAGAAAGGAAATCAATAAGTTATTTATCAAAGTTTCATTTATTCAATGACCAGAATTAAACGAGGGTATATATCTCGAAGGCGTAGAACAAAAATGCGTTTATTTACATCTACTTTTCACGGGGCTCATTCAAAACTTACTCGAATTATTAATCAACAGAAAACAAGAGCCTTTGCTTCGGCCCATCAGGATAGGGGTAGACAAAAGAGAGATTTTCGTCGTTTGTGGATCACTCGGATAAATACAGTAATTCGAGAAAATAAAGTATACTTTAGTTATAGTAAATTAATACACAAACTGTACAAGCAACAGTTGCTTCTTAATCGTAAAATACTTGCACAAATAGGTATATTAAATAAGAGTTGTCTTTATATGATTTCCAATGAGATCATAAAATAACGAGAGTGGAAAGAATCTGTTGGACTGGTTTACATGGAGTTCCCTATAAAATTAACTCTGAAAAGGTAGAGTAGAAATTAGTATTATAAAATATGATAAGGTCGTCAAAAGGAAAATGAAGAAACACGTTTAATAAAAAATATTTCTTCTTCTTCCCCAATTTTTTTTTATTACGACCCCACAATCAAATCGATATTTTCCTATTTTTAAAACAAAAAGAGCGTCAATCCGTATTTGAGTTTGCATTGGAATTTTCTTTGTGATTCAATTTAAGAGTCAGCATATTTTTTTCTGGTTCTACGACCTGAACTTCTAGCAGTTGACTCGCTTCTTTTAACTAGTTTATCATTATTAAGAAAGGGTAACAGAGATAAAATGCGAGCTTGTTTTATAGCAATAGTAATTAATCGCTGTTGTTTTAAGGTCAATCTATTCACCCGTCTAGATAATATTTTTCCTTGTTCGCTAATAAATCGACTAATTAAACTCATGTTTCTATAATCAATTCGATCCCCCGATTGGATCGGAGACAAACGCCTACGAAAAGATCGCTTGGATTTAAGAAAGATTCGCTTGGATTTATCCATGTTTTTTTTTATTTCTTATCCTGAAGATCCCAATCCTATTTCTTAATTCTACATCGGATTTGATCCGATTGAAATAGGATTTGGTTTGTTTATATTTAAAAACATCTATATATATATTAGTATTAGATACCTTGTTATATATTCGATATATCGAATCTGTCATTTTTAATCTTCCTTGTAATGGAAGACTGACACACAGGCGATCAGTTGGATCTATTTCTTTATTTCCCCATGAATCGTATGTTTGTAACAAAAGGGACAAAATTTTCTCAATTCCAATCGACTGGGCGTATTATGTCGATTCTTTTGAGTAATATATCTGGAAATGCCCGTTGATTCCTTAGTAACCTGATTTTTAACACAACTGGTACATTCCAACATCACCGTTACTCGGGCATCTTTACTCTTGGCCATGAACCTCCTTTGGTTTTTGATTAATTCAATAATTCAATTCTTTAATTTTCCGATCAGAAGCGAGGAAAAAGAACGAAAAAATAAAAAAAGTAATTCGAAATCTAATTATGTAAAAAAGAAGTATTTCGTTACAATCAATCAATATAATATATTAATAAGAATTAATAGTAATAGAATAATTTCGAACTATAAATTTGGAATTTTAAACTGCGGTACAGCATTACATTTTCATTGAAATATCTTGTATTGTATGATATTGTTGCCTCAATCATCCCATTTTAACTATATTTTTTATTAATTTAATTTTACTTTGAGCCTGACCCGAGTTCGTAGTTTTACCGAGGGGGAATCCCTCTTTATATTTTATTTAAAAAAAGCTAGAAAAAAAGAAGGGAAGGGATTAGTTACAGATATTTGATTATATCTCTAATCTTCTTCCCCTCTTCCCATATCAATAACTAGAATGAAAAAAAGGGGAATATCAACGCATCCGGAAAAAAACGATTGATCTCTATCAATAAACCTGCTAAAGAACCGAACCATAGAGTACTTACTACCGGTGCCACGGAGAGATATGTTTTTAGATCTCGCATTTTAAATCTTCCTCCTTCTTTATTATTTGTAATAAATAATGGTAATACATATATGACCAGATGTGTATATGCACTTAATGACTGACCGCTTGTATTTGTACGCGGAAGCCCTAACTCAAGTTGAAATGTACAAAATAGATATTAGCTTTCTTAATCTTAAAAGAAAAAAAAATACGCCCCTTTATGTTATGACAAAAATTCTCTAAAAATATTCATTTTTCTTTTATGGTAGGTCTCATATTTATTTCATACGTTATATAATAGAAGTCTTTTACAAGAATTCTATGATTATATGTTATATGAACCCAAAAAGAAGAAATTACAACGTATTTGTGTATATCAATGGAATAAATAAAGATGTGGAAAACAAAACGGGGATTCTCTACAATGACACTGTAGACCAATTGAAAGGGATGTAGCGCAGTTTGGTAGCGCGTTTGTTTTGGGTACAAAATGTCACGGGTTCAAATCCTGTCATCCCTACCTATTACTTATCTTCTGAACAGTAAAGAGGGATCAATTGAGTTGGACATACCTAAAGTATAATAAATCTTTAATTTTATTTACTTTAATTTTATTTATCGTATATATGCAAGACAGATTGGGGTTACAAAATGTTTATTCTGATAATAAAGCGCTCTTAGTTCAGTTCGGTAGAACGCGGGTCTCCAAAACCCGATGTCGTAGGTTCAAATCCTACAGAGCGTGATTCTGTGTTCTTGTTAGCCGCGCTAGGTCGAAAATTCTCACGGAAATAATTAAACCAATTTTCATTTGACCTCCCGCGGGTTAAAGTACGTAGAAGTAGGAGGTCAATCAAAAAACGGGTGTTAATTAATCAAAGGTCCAATTGATCACCGCGTCTGTATTGTAAATACGCAGTTACGAATAATCCAGCCAAAGTAATCGGAATTAGACCTAAGACGATTCCAAATAGAAAAACTTCAATCATTTCAATTTGTTTGAAAGGAAAAAGGGGAGGTAATATATATCTTTAAATATCAATCTGTATTGACTATAAAATATCAATGATCAAAAATTGGAAGTTACTACGATAAGGAACTATAGAATATATGAACGATCATAGAAAGATTTTTTTTTTTATGAATTGTTTGTTTAATTAATTTCAAATAAGTCGTATCTTGCTCAGACCGATAAATAGAACTGAGGTTATAGTCAAAGCTGCTAGTAGAAAACCGAAATAACTAGTTAAAGTAGGCATTAAAAGGCTAAATGAAATATGTTCTTTTTGTACATATATTTAGAAAGCACTTCCCTAAGTTGCAATTTTGGAAAGATACGAGGATAAACAAAAATATCAACTCCTTGAAAGGATAGATTCAATTGAAAGTTTTTGAGTCATCAAGTATTATAGATGATACTAACAAAAATAGAGTAACATAAGTCAAAAATCAATTAATCATCCGGGACATTTACGCATCCCGCAATTGCGAATCAACAGATTCATTGGGCACTCTTGGGTTAAATAAACAAATATACGTATATAACTAATATATAGAATAGTAGAAATTATAAATTAAAGTAATAATTCCGAACTTTTTTATAACTTAATTCAAAAAAAAAACTTTCTTTGGGAATAAAATTGGAAAAAATTTGGATCGTTTTTTATTGTATCGAAATATCGAATCTTTTTTTTTCGAACGAATCATTAATTCGGTAGTAGTTCATTCAAATAATCTTGCGATTGAAAATAAAAAAAGATATCCCATGATAAGATCAATCAAAA